TATTCAATATCGCTATGGGGTAAGGGGTGTTCACAAAAAATTAACAAAAATTTTCGTTTATTAAGAATGAATAATAATGAAAGTTCTTCTTTTTTTCCGAAAAAGACATATCGAAGTGATGAGGCTGTAAGAAAAACAAATAGGCGACGGTCTTTTATTAATATTGTTCATTTTGATACTAAAATACCTTTTTCCTATCCTTATGAATCTGACAATACAATGTTATTTCCTTTACTTGTATTAGTTCTATTTACTTTGTTTGTTGGATCCCTAGGAATTCCTTTTAATCAAGAAGGAACAGATTTGGATATATTATCCAAATGGTTAGTTCCGTCTATTAACCTTTTACATCAAAAGTCAAAGGATTCGACAAATTGGTATGGATTTTTGAAAGATGCAATTTTTTCAGTCAGTATAGCTTATTTCGGAATATTTCTAGCGTCCTTTTTATATAAACCCATTTATTCCTCTTTCAAAAATTTCGACTTAATTAATTTATTTGTTAAAACAGGGCCGAAGAGAAGCCGTTGGGACAAAATTATAAACGTCCTATATGATTGGTCATATAATCGTGCTTATATAGATATTTTTTATACAACATCCTTGACTGGAGCGATAAGAGGATTGACGCAATTAACTCATTTTTTTGATAGACGAGTAATTGATGGAATTACAAATGGGGTTGGTATTATGAGTTTCTTTGTAGGAGAAGGTATTAAATATGTAGGTGGTGGCCGCATTTCTTCTTATCTTTTCTTCTATTTTTCTTGTGTATCCATTTTTTTTATTAGTTTATTAATTTATCCTTTTTGACATTATTTTTTAAATTGTTTATTTATATTTTTCAATATAGCGTCCTCTATTTTTTTTTGACAAATAGGCCAGCAGTCGTTGACGTTTTCCCAAAATTTTTCGCAAACCTCTCTGAGATGAAAAGTCTTTTTTGTGCAATTCCAAATGGGAAGTAAGTCTCTTTATCTTAGTGGTGAAACTGAATACTTGAAATTCAACAGACCCTCTGTTTTCTTCGTTTTCTTTTTGAGAAATAACCGAAATGAATGAATTTTTGACCATAAAAAAATTCTCCTTTCCCTTTTTACAGATATGGATTTTACCGATCAGTAATAATAATGCCATTAATTTGAATGTGGTATATACAATAATCTAATCCGAATTTCTTTATGAACTGCTAATTTTCTGAATTCAAATCAATCAATCCACTTTCAAATTTTAAATAGGAATAGAAAAGGATTGGTACATTTTCGCATCGAAGAATTTAGACCTAAAATGAAAAAGGTTCTGTTGATTCATTTCGAGATCTAATTGAGACATTATCCAATTTCGTATTGGATACTAGAATGAAATGTGAGACAAGACATGTGATCTGTGTATTTGTGTGCTTTCAGATACCCTATATTTTCTATCTATCCTATTTCAGATACCCTATATTATATATAGGGTATAGGATAGATACCCTATATTATATATAGGGTATAGGATAGATACCCTATATTATATATAGGGTATAGGATAGATAGAAAAAGTGTATTATTTCAATCGTGGATAAAGATGTATTCTTAACATACTGAAACGACTGCCATTATTGGTATCAAACCAATAACGATTCATACAAGCTAAATCTTCTAATCGATAATTAGGCCAAAGAAAGTGCTTTAATTTCTTTAATTGGAATTTCTTTTTCTCTCTAACAAGATGGTTATTGTCATGTGAAACTTGTCTGCTGTTTTTTACGTTCTTTCGGTTCCAAAATACTGGATTTCTATCTACATCATTTCTATTCTTTGAATTCAAAGAAATTTGAATTCTGAATTCTTTACGACGTCTAAACGAGAAAATATTTTCAGGAATAAGTAAACCTAAATGATTTTTGTCTCTATTTCTACCATTTCTTCTGTCATGTCTTAAAAGAGCTTCTTCAAGTCTTAAAAGAGCTTCTTCAAAATGCTTTTTGTCTCTATTTCTACTTATTCTGTCATATAAGAAAATAGCTTTATCAAAAAGTTTCTTAAAAAGATATCTTTTCTCTTGGTATTTCGTTTGGTCCTTACTCTTATGAACCAACGAACTACCTATGGTTTGATACATAATAAATTGTCCATCTTCTGTTCCAGACAGACGAATGGGTTCTACAGTAAATGCTCCTCTTTCCGTGAATTCTGTCAAATTCCCAAGCAGCATGATATCCAAACTCATTTCTCTCTTTTGAATCGAGGCTAGAATAATTTTTCTTGGATCTATCAGTCTAAGCAGGAGACAATACATCCTGATATTATTGAGTATTCTTTGAGTCACAGTCTCGCCGAATTTCAATTGAAAAAGAAAATAACGTTTCAGGAATAACTCTAGTTCTGCTTCTGCGATGTTTTTTTTTCTTTTCTTTTTCCCTTTTTTCATGTCTGATCTTGCATAATTTTCTTCAATATCTTTTTGTTGTGGGAGAACGGATTTAAGATCTCCTCGGCTTGTGGATTCTTTTTCTTCTTGATTTCGATACTTTTCTATCCAAAAACTTCCTTCATTGATCTTTTCCTTTTCAGTACTACTACTATTATTCAAAAGGAATTTTCTTGCTATAAACCAAGGTTTCGTTTTATATGCATTAGAAAGTAACACAAATTCTGGGAAGAACCAAAGTTCCTGATTCGATATGGGATGCTTTAGCATTTTTTCATTCATTCCCATCCAATCAAAAAATCCGTTTGAATTTGGTGGATTGATTTCTGGAATCTTAGCTGGAATCCTAGGATTAACATAAAAAAGATCATTTTTATGAATTATTTCATATTCATTAATAAGAACTCTTTTCCTTTGATTCCTATTGGTATCGATCGTGCTCCAGGCCTCAATATCGACTTTTTTTCTAAGATCAAAATGGAGAATTCTCCAATCCAAATATCTTGTATCGACCATTTTTTCCGGAATATGGACCTTTCCTAGATAATTCTTCATAGGGACGTTCACCTGCATATCAAAAAGGGTTTCTTTAGCCGTTTTATAAGAAATCTCTTGATTTTTATTTCCTTGAAACGGAGATCTATAAAAACAGCATTCCCTTTGATTTTCATAATTAAGAAATTGATAGGATAAAAGATCATATCTATAGGATTTTTGAAAATTTTCTTTTTGATTAGATAATGAATCTACTTCAAATTGTTTTTCTTTTTTGAAATGAATTAATTGGTCTTGACATTTGCTAAAATTTTCATTTTTAGCTATACGACGCTGATGAACTGTATTTCGCCATTTTTCTGGTATTAATCTAGACCATCTGATCTGAGATAAATCGTATTGATAATGTCCTCTTAACCCTCTTAAGCAGCCTTTCCAGTGATTCATTTCATAACTCGAATGACCCATTCTTTGTGTTTCAAAAGGAGCCTTTATTTCGGGCTTAAGAAAAAAGGGGCTTCCTTGATGTTGAAGAACAGATTTATAGGAGTTACTAAGTTGATGTGATAATTTGTAAAATACATATGCTTGTGACACGCAAGATAATTCATAAAAAAGATGTGAAATTATATTACTATTTAGAATAGAATCAAGTGCCTTTTTGATAGTAGAAATAATTGGATTTTTCTTTTTTTTATTCATTTTTTCTTCCTCATTCTTCATTTTTTCTTCCTCATTCTTCATTTTTTCTTCCTCATTCTTCATTTTTTCTTCCTCATTCTTCATTTTTTTTTCTTCATTATTAGAAATGCATTTTTTTTTTGTTGATTCAAGAGAAAGTTCTGTATTCATTCTGGGAATATTCATGATAGATAAAAAGATATCTGTGTATATTCTTTGAATGAAAGATTTGAAAAACAGAGGTAATTTACCGATTAATCCAGCAGTCCTTCTTTTTAATATTTGCCGTTTTTCGAATCTTTTAGCATTTGTGATTCTTTCTACTTGATTTCGAATTGTACTTGTTCTATCAGTGAGATCCTTCATTTTTTTTTCTGTCACTGAAGAATTTTTCCAACTCGGAGATGTAATTTGATTAAATGATTCGTGAATTATCTGATTGCTGATTATGGAATCTTTTTCTTCTTTAATTTCACTCGATTCATATGAAGCTTGTTGAAATAATTTTGTTTTTCCTTTGAAAACCATTCGAGCTTGAAAAGAGTCCTTCTGTAATTTTCGAATTTTTTTTTCGAGTTCCTTTAAAAGGGGTTTAAAAAAGGAAGGTTGTTTTCGGGGCGAACCAAAAGGACGTCGAGCTTCCTTTCCCCAAACTGTTAAAAAACTAAAATCCTCTTGTTCGTTGTTGTTTTGCATTAGATCTTTCTCAGAGGATCCTAGGTTCGATTTGTGCCAAGGTTTCAAACGGAAAGGAAATAAGATTTTTATCTGAATACCGTCCCAGAACCAATCTTTCGGAAATTCTGTTTCGGATAATGGAACACCGTTATAAGTACATTTAATATGTATCTCTTGGTTCAATTCCTGGAAATCCTCGTACCATTCAGAACGTTGCAATAGCAACATACGTCCAAGATTTTTCGCAATTATGAATGAAGGGAATAGAATATATTTTCTAGAAAAAGAGTGAATTAATAACAGCAAACATCTTATTGGCTGCCCACATGGCAGGTTATCCCAGGCCTCTGCTATCTCTATTCGCGCTTCCTCCCTTCTCATCTTAGCCTCTTCTTTTTCTTCTATTTTTGTTTGCAGGTCTGTATCCTCGACAATTTTGACTGCTTCCTCTTTCCGCACCCAATTTCTAAAAATTCGGTTAATCACCCCGGAGATATCATCAAAATCAAAAAAAGGGAATTTTCGGATTTTGTCCAAAAAAAGAGGGGAATGTGCATGTGGTTGATAGAATAGCCAAATACCCATTTTACGCCGTTGAACCCGCATAGAACCTTTGATTAGACTTCGCCGAAAGTCTGATTGTTGTGAATAACGCATCAAAGCCACTTCCTCTTGTTCACCGGTCTCGTTCACAATACTAGGATCAGTATCCTGCTTGTTAGCAGTAAAAA